AGCCACGGGTTCATTTGATATGTCCTCTTACGTAGCAGAAATTCTGGGAAGAACCAATCTTCCTGATTCGAATCTTCCTCATTCGAATTCGCTCTGGGTGCCTTTAAGATTTCTTCATTCATTCCCATCCAATTAAAAAAGCTTTTTTTGTCTTCTTTGATTTCTGGATTTTCTTTGAGTTCTGGATCTTCTTTGAGTTCTGGATCCTTTTCGATTTCTGGATCCAAGAGCATTTTTGGAACGATATCATAAATAAGACCTCTATTCTCATTCTCAATTATTTCAGAATTCTCATTCTCAATTATTTCAGAATTCTCATTCTCAATTATTTCAGAATTCTCATTCTCAATTATTTGAGAATTTTCATTCTCAATTATTTTAGAATTCTTAGTCTCAATCTTAGTATTTGTATTATGGTTAGGGTCGATCTTTTTCCCAGCCTCCAAATTGACTAGATATTTTTCGAAAAACTTCCAATCAAAGTCCATATATTTTCTTTCAGGTTTTTTCTTTCGCATTTTTTTCAGAGACATATAAACCTTGTCTAGATAATTGTCTAGAGAATTATTGTCTAGATAAACCTCGTCGAGATAATCCTTGTAATAATCCTTTTCTAGATAAAGCTGGTCTAGAGAATCCTTGAAATAAACCTTGTCTAGAAAACTCTTGTCTAGATAATCCTTGTGATAATCCTTGTCTACATAAGTATTGTCTAGATAATTGTGTAGATAAGTATTGTCTCGATAAAGCTTGTCTAGAAACTTCTTGTCTAGTATACAATCCTTGAAATAAGTCTTGAAAACAATCTCCTCTGGTATATCAAATAAGTCGATCTCTTGGCTCTTATTTACTTGTAATGGCAATTTAGAAATAGAGGAGTCCTTCTTAGTTTCAGAAGAAATGTATTTATATGCTAAAAGATCATATTTATAGTTTTTCTTAAACTTAGTTTTTTGATTTCTTACTAATGAATATACTTCAGAATCATCTTGGTTTTTGGAATGAAGTAATGGGTCTTTTTCATATGAATCTCCTTTATTTAAATCGTTATTTTGAGGCGTATGGCGTCGGTTGACTTTATTTCGCCAGGTTTGTGCGCCTACTCGCTCCCAATGAACCTTAGATAAATTGTATTGAGACTGACCTCTTAACCAGTTTTTCCATGGATTCGTTCCAAAATTTCGAAGTTTCTTATGCTTTAATTCGGAATGAAATATTCCCTGTCTTTCAAAAGAATCCTTTATTGCAGTCTTAAGAAAAAAAGACGTTCCGCGATATTGAAGAACAGATCTTAACTTATCACTAACTAGGGTTTGTGATAATTTGTAAAATACATATGCTTGTGACAGGGAAGATAAATTTGGCAAGGAAGCAAATTTCGGAACAATCTGTGACTTCCGCTTATTTATATTTTTTATAGTCGAACTAAAGGTAATTCTTTTTTGATTTGTTTCAGTATTGGAAATGTCTTTCTCAAAAAATTTTTTTGTTAAATTGATTCTAGGAATCTTAATGATACATAGAAAGATATCTAGGTATATTTTGTATATTTTTTCAATGAAAATTTTTTGAAAATAATTCCATTTACTTATTAATCGAACATTTCTTCTTTTTACAATTTTCCAAATATTTTTTGGTGATTCTACATTATTATTTTGCTTTTTGTTGTTAGGACTATTATTTAGTCCTGGAGTGACTTTTTTTTTTTCTTGTGTAATTCTTTCTATTTGATTTTTGATTGTGCTTGTTCTATTAATCAGATTTTGTATTTTTTCTTCTGAATTTGTAGAAGCTGTAGATCGAATTTGACTAAATGATTCATGAATTATCTCATTGCTGATTATAGAATCTTTTTCTTTTTGAGTTTCACTCGATTCATCTACTCCTATCCCTTTCAATCTTGTATTTTTTTTGATTATTTTCAAAATTGTGCTTTTTAGAACTAGAACCCTTTCTTTAAGCCGTTTTATGCTTTCTTTAAGCCGTTTTATGCTTTCTTTTGGGTTTCCTAGAACTCTAACAAAATTTTGCTTTATTTTTTGGTTGAAAACGCTTCTTATAAGTCGAAAGGCGCTCCCTTCCAATTTTTCTGCTGCTAATCTTTGACTTTTTTTGCCTAGTTCGTTAAAAATGGGCCCCCAAAAAATGGAAAAGGAACGGTTGGGTCGGGCACCACCCCAAGGATAGTCAGCTAGTCCCCAGAAAGACCTTATAAAAGCATAATCGTTGGTTATCCTTTGTCTATCATCCGCTGTGTGCCAAGGTTTCAACTCTAAAGGCCATAAAACTTTGACCTGAAGACCGTATTCCCACCACTCCTCCGGAAAGTTGCTGATGGATATGACGCCTATAGCAAAACCGTCATCGTTGCATAAAAGATGAGTCTCGTTTTCCCAGTCCTTTCTATCCTCAGCCCACTCGGGCTGCTGCAAAAATAAGATACGACCAATATTTTTAGCTATTATCGCTAAAGGCAATGCAATATATCTTCTAAAATAGGAGTTAAAAATTAATACGATACCTCTTACTCCTAGCCCATAATAAAGCTCATTCCATGCATCTATTCCATCCATCCGGAACAGCTCTTCTTCGGGGTCTAGTTCGATTTTCTCTTTTTTGATTCTTTTCAATTTTTTCCGTTCTTTCAATGCTTTGCTTTTTTTTTCGTCTATCTTCCTTTTTGTCTTCCTTTTTGTCTTCCCTTTTGTCTTCCTTTTTGTCTTCCTTTTTGTCTTCCTTTTTGTTTTTGTCTGTTCTTTCTTAGGTCCCTTAAGAGTGAAAAGGTCCCCTTTTTTGATTCCAAACCTATGCATCAAATTTTGCATTTTCAAAACAAGGGGTTTCACTACCCTAAAAGAACTAGACAGTGTACTTTTTAAGAAGCCCAAAAAAAGAGGGGAATGCGGAAACATTTCAATCTGTCTTACAACAACTCCGTTTTTACGCCTTAGGACGCTCGCAACACCTTTGATGTCATCCTGATGCCAAAATTGGTCGCGCACCGCTCTCAAGGAGGTCCTCCACACGTCCTTATTCTCGGTTTTCCACTCGATATTGGTGATGAGGCTGCCAACGTGAACATGAGCAAGGCTTTTCTCAAAGTCAATACTATAAGGGTCTCCCCCACTCTTGATCAAATCCTTCTTAACCTTCTCATTAATCTCTTTAGCAATCTCCGGATCAATCTTATTACTATCTTTAGAAAGATTTTTGATAAGTAAATTTTGAGTATCCTGATTCAAAATAATTTCATATTTGTATTGTGCTGATATAATATCAAAGCACTCATCATCTCCCCGCTTGGTCACAAAGGGTTCGCCCAGGTCGTATGCGACCTCGCGGAGTAATACGTATGACCAGCGAGGGACGCGTTGACCGATGTGCGCTCGTCCCACACTTTCTCCCACTTTATAAGTCCTTAGTTGCTTTAGCTTTTTTAGTTTTCGCTGGTTCCAATCAATGCTTCCCCCCCTTTTTTCCCAAGGCTTAGAAAAAAATTTTGCCAAAGGATTATAATATAATTTTCCTTCTGCTCTTAGTTTTAGTGTTTTACTTTTTAGTATCGCGAACATTCTCTCTTCAAATTTTGGGGACTCGAAAATGAAACCTGGCAAAAGGGTCTCATGAATTTGATTTAGAGCAAGGATTTGCTTAAGTTGAGATTCTGTAGGTTCATCGTCGATTCTTTCACGAGATTTTGTAGTTCCATTTTTTTTTCTTCGACGAGATTTTGTAGTTCCATCGTCGATTCTTTCACGAGATTTTGTAGTTCCATTTTTTTTTCTTCGACGAGATTGCATTGCATTCTGGACTTTTTCACGAGATTGCATTGCATTCTTTTTTCTTCCACTAGATTTACGAGATTTAATTACATTGTAGACTTTTTCACGAAATTCACCCAATTGAAGAAGTGCCCTTTCTTCGCTTAGACGTGCTTCTTCGCGTAGACGTGCTTCTTCGCGTAGACGTGCTTCTTCGCGTAGACGTGCCTCTTCTTCCCTTTTCTCCTGTTCTTTGCTTTTTGGTGCCTTTTCTTCGCTTTTCTCCTTTTCTTCGCTTTTCTCCTTTTCTTCGCTTTTCTCCTTTTCTTCGCTTTTCTCCTTTTCTTCGCTTTTCTCCTTTTCTTCGCTTTTCTCCTTTTCTTTGCTTTTCTCCTTTTCTTCGGGATCCTCGATTACTTTTCTAAACTTTTTGATTCTTCCACGAGAGGGCCCATTCAACAAAGGATCATACCTTTTTGGTAGGCAGAGGCAGGTTTCGTTCATTTTCTCAATACAAACCCGAGTCCTTTTGTCGAGTATATCTAGAAAAAGAAATCCCGTGTCTAGAGCCTCAATTCTCTTTATAAACTCGTTATTTAAGTTGTTTTGTCTTTGTTTGTTCTTATAAAGCCAATCTTTGTCTAGTTTATCAAAGGAGAGTCTTTCTACTGTGGACGAAGATATCATCCCTTTCGTCAGTTCCTTAAAACTAGAAAAACTAGGAGGATCTGTAAAAGATATTCTTTTTTTTCCATCACTTCGGCATGTATCAAAAAAATATTGTGAAGCTTCCTTTCTTACAGCCCCAAAAAAGTGTTGATTGCTTATGTATCGTACTGGACGAGTCCATTGAAACTGAAAAAAATCGGCCGCTAAAATGCCTTCCACCACTATGGGTGCTTTTTGATCTTTTTCTTCATCCAGATCCGCTCCCCAACGCGTGGGAGGAATTTCTTCTTTGAATAGCACTTTTTTTCGTGCAATCTCCTCTTTCTTTTCCTCTTTCTTTTCCTCTTCCTTTTCCTCTTCCTCGTCCTCGTCCTCCCAGTAAGTGTCAGCTTCTCGGCCTTGTCTGGCTAACCAATTTGGTTGCAGTTGTGGGGCTTGGACGCTTGTCAGTGGATGTGGAAAAATGAATAAAGGTATTCTGCCTAAATAGTAGGCACAGGTAACAAATAAGAAAATATTCACGAACCGACCCGTGTTTCTCCTCAAGTTTATTAACAGCAAGTACTGAAT